TACAATACGCCCCGTCGCTTCTCGGGGATTTTCATAACCCTGCTGTGCAAAAACGGGATATGCATTTGAAATGGCTGTCCGAGTTATGATATATATCATGAGCGATACGGAAATAGATCGAGTAATCTGTTCCTTTATCCAAGAAAAGGTATTTCTAGTTTTCATGGTTCAATCGTTGATACCAAAATTTCTACAATAGGTGGGGTAAGTCGCTAGTATAGTTCCCTATCCACGATTCTGTTAGTTGCTGTAAAAATAAAAATTTTACAGGTTACTGGAATAATATAGGATGAATCCTGAAAATGGGTCAAAATAGAAAGCATAAATTTTCAACGCTTTGTTTGTGTACAACTACAAAGTAGCAAACCTTCGAATTGGATTAGATTAATATGAGTGGATCTTTTATCAGTCATTCATTGAATGATAAATAACTACAAGTGACGGAGATACGCGATTTAAATAACGGAAAATCCAATATTTAAAAACTGTATCAAGAATGACTGGAAAAGTGGAAACAAGACCCGATATGATTTGATCATTCTGAACAAATCCAAAATCTTTGTAGACAGAGCCAATCATTAATTCCCAACCGTGGGGTGAATGAAATCCGATACATAAATCGGTTAATAAAAGAATACAAAAAGCTTTGACTGTGTCGCTTAGGTTATATATGAATTCCTGGGCCCAAGAGTTAAGAATAACAAGTTCCTCATTACCCAAAATAGAATAACCACTGAGAATAACAAAACAGATTATATTTATCGAGAAGTGAAAAATCGTATGGATACGATCCTCGTTGTGCATCTTGATTAATTGGATCGTTTCTTTTTGGATTCGTATAGGAATCTTGTGTAGACGTGTCTCCGAGTATTCGTCGATCATTTCGTCCAAGACGAGGAGTTCCTCTAATTCTATGAATTTTTCTAGAATACCTCTTTCTTGAATAGCATTCAAAAAAATTTCGGATTGCCCAGCATTCCACCAATTAGTAACCCAAGATTCCAGACTTTTTTTTAATGAGAGAGAAAGCCACCAAGGCAAAAATACTATAGATACAAGAGGAGTGGATGCTTTTTTTTTTGCCATTTTTTCATCTGTTGAATTGTTAATCAACACAGTTAACTCTATGCGATCGAATCCTTCTTTCACGCATGAGTTCTATACAAGGTATGGAACCTATGAATCTATTTTATTTGTGATTAGTCTTTCAATCTCGAAAGACTAGAGAAATCGACTAATAATCAATCCATTTCGAATGAAGAAATACTAAAAAAATATTGTTTCCCGATATCTCAATTGGCCAAATTTGAAACAATCGTCTCCTTTCAATGAATGACTGAAAGAACCGCTTTAAGTAATGAATATTAATCCAATTTTGAGACGAAAGAATTCACAATATAATATCCATAAAAAATGAATAAATAAATTCACTGATTGCCCACCGACAGGAATAGTAGAATAATTGAAGGAAAGATATTGCGATACTCAAAGTAGCAAAACAAGACAGAAATTGGCTAGTTATCATTATTAAGAAATCGAATTTTGATTTTTGTGTTGGTTATTAAGGAACACAAAAGAAAGGAGAAAATAAAACATCGAGTGATAAAAATAAAGAATTTCGTTTTGTAGTTGTTCTGCCCGCTTTGACTCGAATGACCCTTCTGATGAAACTTCACTTAGGTTATGTTATAGAAAAAAAGAGGATTCTTCCATTAAAGCACCCATTCAAAATACTTCAATTGGTACACGCAAGAAATAGGCCAATTCAGCAGCTTTTTGTTCAATTTCTCGTGGAGTCACATTCTCATCAGTACGAGTTAAGGGAATGGCCCCCTGGCCTCGGATGTCCATATAAAGGACACGGCGGGCAGAAATACCCTCTTTAACTTCTATTCTAATGGACTGAATATCTTTTATAAGGAATTGGAGGAATATGCGACGATTTTTTCCAGGAAATCCCCACCGAAAAATGCACACGATGCCTTCCTTTCTATCGAATCGATCATAACCGCTGCCTACATTCCAGGAAATTGTGCACCACAAATAGGAACTAATAAAGAGACCTGCGATTCCGTAGAAAGACATCACAATACCTTGTGGAAAAAAAATGATTTGCTGAGACGGAAAAAAAGATATCAAATTTCTACCAAGATAACTGGAAGTTCCAACCAATAAGAATCCTAATGAACCTAAAAAAAGGATAAAGGCCCAGCAGAAATTACTTATTTTTCGAGACTCCGTTATAAGTTCTATCCATATATGTTCTGATCGCCAACTCATACTTGATCCGATTGTATTTTATTGGAATTGAGAGAAACCCTCAAATTAATTTGACTTTACCTTTTTTGTTTCCGAAGTAACTCTCATCAACTAGCACTAGTTTGATGTGAACCTTTAGGAGTAATTCATCAAATTACTTAGATCTAATCTAAACTAAAATAATGACATATCCTTCATATGATCCACTATACATATAGATCCGAGGACTTCTTATTTCAGTCATCGAGCGATCGGGGTCGATTTGAAAATGGCTAGAATTCATTTACCCATATATTATTATGTTTCTGCAGGTATAAGAGTCCTTTCCTTTATGTTCGGCAGGAATCGCATGTTATATAATTTCGCTAAATAGATATCCGTGTTAGTTATGATACAAGTCTATGTTTTGAAAAAAAAAATGGGGTCCGTCAGGTCTAAACAATCTTGTTTTTTTGAACATGAAGGAATAAAGAAGCCATTGCAATTGCCGGAAATACTAGGCCTACTAAAGGCACAAAAATAGGGGAAAGGTTCAAAGTTGTCATAGAATGGGTACCTCCATTTCTTGTTCGTACCTGTTATTATTATTTATAAATAAAGATATCTTATAATAATTATAATTATAAATTTTCATTATTATTGAATTATGAATTCAATTCTTAGTATAGATCTAAGTATCTATATATCTAAGTGATATATAGAATAAGTGCAAGGAATGTCGAGCTAAATAAATGAAACTTATTCATCTTTCTACATGAAAAATATGTATGATAATCAACTTTATTCTTTTTAGTTCTTTACTAAAGAAAGACTTTCTTCCAGATTGTCTAAAGATTCGTTAGAATCCGAACCCGGAGGTATTTTTAGCTAAACTGGATTCTCGGGAAATCGAGAAAAACACAAAACTTTCGACTTTTCTATTTGAATTATATACGTACAGATTAGTCTAAAGATTCGTTAGAATCCGAACCCGGAGGTATTTTTAGCTAAACTGGATTCTCGGGAAATCGAGAAAAACACAAAACTTTCGACTTTTCTATTTGAATTATATACGTAAGATCAGAAGAAAAAATTCGTTTTGTTTGCCAAATTTCATAATTTACTCTTTTTTGATAGAGACTTAATCAAAAATATAGGTAAAGGGGGTTATCCGCAGCTTTTGATTCTTTCTACAATTAGATCTTAGGTCACCAAACAAAATTCCTATTTCCGTTAATTCCGAATAAACCAACTACTCGTTTGCTACAATGAACTTAGCACTCTAGTTGGTTTTGATTGAATTTTTAGTCAAAGGAAAGAAAGCGTGGAGCTTAAATAACTCATTCAGAACACTTTTTAAAAGATTACGTGGTACGATTAGGTCGAATAATCCCTTCTGAAATAAATATTCAGCCGCTTGCGAACCTTCGGGTACTGTTTTATTCAGTGTTTGTTCAATTACTCTTTTACCCGCAAACGCAATGTAAGCATTGGGTTCGGCAATAATGATATCGCCCAACATACCAAAACTAGCCGTCACCCCACCAGTAGTAGGAGATGTAAGGATTGATACATAAAATAACTTTTTATTTGATTGATAATCATATAAAGCAGACGATATTTTAGCCATTTGCATCAAACTCAAACTTCCTTCTTGCATGCGCGCCCCCCCGGAAGCACACAGTATAATAAGAGGTAGAAATTTTTTGGTAGCGTATTCAATCAAACGGGTGATTTTTTCTCCGACTACGGATCCCATACTGCCCCCCATAAACTGAAAATCCATAACCCCGACTGCTACGGGAATGCCGTTTAGTTGGCCTATGCCTGTTTGAACAGCCTCGGTTAATCCCGTCTTTCTTTGGTAAGAATCAATACGATCTTTATAAGGTTCCTCCTCTGAATGAAATTCAATGGGATCTAGAGAAACCATGTCTTCATCCATAGGATGCCAAGTACCGGGATCGATCAAAAGTTCGATTCTATCTGAACTACTCATTTTCAAATGATATCCACATTGTTCACAAATATTCATTTTGGATTTCAAAAATTTCTTATAATTTAATCCATAACAATTTTCGCATTGAACCCACAAATGCCTATATTTTTGAGTTACATCGATATCATTAGAACTTTCTCTTAGAGTTAAATCACTACCTTGCACGTGGGTTCGTATACCCGAACCCTCTCTTTCACCATTATTTCGACTTTCACCACAAATGGACCTATAAATGTAACTATCACTATCACTGACCATGGAAGTATCGATACAGATTTGAGACTGAAGATAACTGTCAATGCAATTATTAATATGATTATTCCAACTATATTGAGTATCGTACATGTAACGATTATAGTAGGTATCTTCGTTCGTAGATCCATTATGCGGATAACTAGAATTCCGATAACTATAAAACGAACTTTCTAGTTCACTCGGAAACGAATGATTGTTGTCAATCTTAAAAATTTCATTTTCAATATCAAAATATATGGAATAACTGTCCCCATTACTATCCTTAACCAAAAAAGTGTCATCTGGGATGAAATTCCGAATGTCTTTGACGCCGAATAAACGATCAACATTACTGTAACTAGAATCGTCACGACCCCCCCAACTCTGAATATTTTTAGTTGTATCTTTTCTATTCGAATCTTCAATTTCACTGGTATTTTCAATAGGACCAAGACTGTCCATTGATTTATTTAGCCCGCACCTGCATTCTAACTCCTTCTTAAAGAACATCGAATTAAACCACCATCTT